CGCGTGTGATACATGTACCTTCTATTTCTCCGAGCAAAGCTCTTCGCATTGCAATGCCTATTGTATCGGCTTGACCTTTCATAAGTGGGGCCAGAATAAAGCGTCCATAATAAAGACGCTTACTGTCTGCTCTTGATTCAACACACTTCCACTGTAGTGTCCGAGTAGATACTGTTACTTTCTCTCGAACCATAGTATATTATTTGATCAAATCATTGAATTATTTATTTCTCTTGAAATCTCTTCAATGTTTATTTTTACACACGTCTTTTTTTAGGAGGCCTACAGCCATTATGTGGCATAGGAGTTACATCCCGTATGAAACTTAATAGTATACCACTTCTACGAATAGCTCTTAATGCCGCATCTCTTCCGAGACCCGGGCCTTTTATCATAACTTCTGCTCGTTGCATACCTTGATCCACTACTGTCCGAATAGCATTTCCTGCTGCGGTTTGAGCGGCAAATGGTGTACCCCTTCTTGTACCCTTGAATCCACAAGCCCCGGCAGAGGACCAAGAAATTACTCGACCCCGTACATCTGTAACAGTCACAATGGTATTGTTGAAACTTGCTTGAACATGAATAACTCCCTTGGGGATTCTACGTGTATTCTTACGTGAACCAATACGTCTATTTCTACGCGAACCAATTTTTGGTATAGGTTTTGCCATATTTTATCATCTCATAAATATAAGTCAGAGATATATGGATATATCCATTTCATGTCAAAACAGATCCTTATTCTTTTTTTTTTTTTTTTACTTATTTTATTTATTTATTTGTACATCTGTACATCGGGTCCTTTAGATTTCGAGAGTCTTTTTGTTTTAGAAAGATTATCCTTGTCTTTGTTTATGTCTCGGGTTAGAACAAATTACTATAATTCGTCCCCGCCTACGGATCAATCGACATTTTTCACAAATTTTACGAACGGAGGCCCTTATTTTCATATTTGTCATTCCTTTTTTTAATTCCGAATCTACTTATTGGAAGAAAATAAGTTTCTTGAAATTTTTAATTTCGAATTGTATCCTCACGAAAGAATGTTGAAATTGAAAAAACCGCCTAATCATTCAAGTCTTTGCTTTGGAGTCTCTAAATTATACGCCCTTTGGTTGAATCATAAGGACTTACCTCAATTTTTAGTCTATTTCCTGGTAGTATACGTATAAAACTACATGAAATCCTTTACGAAACAAAAACCAGAATAATTTTTTTGTTATCTAAACGAATCCGGAAGATACATACCATCGGTAAGTTGTTCAGTAATTAAACCCTCATGAATCCATTTTTGTTGTTTCATTCCAAGTAAAACCGCTTTGAAGTATCAACTAATGTAAGAGGGATAATATTATAAACTTGTCCTTTCTCTTTTTTCACAAATATGACCGTGTCGGCTATTATAAAGATTACCATATATAACACAAAACTTCTCCGCCGATTCCTTCTAGTCGAGCCTTTCGGTCTGTCATTATACCTCGAGAAGTAGAAAGAATTACAACCCCCATTCCGCCTAAAATTCTAGGAATTCGTTGATAGTTCGAATATATTCGTAGACCGGGTCGACTGATCCGTTTTAAATTTAAAACAGTTCTATATGGTCCTTTCCTATTTCTTCTATGTCGTAGGGTTAAAACCAAAAAATATTTATTGCTTTCTTGATGTTTTCTCACGTTTTCAATAAAACCTTCTTGTAAAAGGATTTTAACAATATTTTCAGTGATGTTAGTAGATGGTATTCGAACTGTTCTTTTTTTATTCATGTCAGCATTTCGTATAGAGGTTATTATGTCAGCAATAGTGTCTTTACTCATGATAAACTAAGATTTTTGTTTCCCCCTAATTTTGATATAATCAACATGCTCTTTTTCTTTTTTTCTTAATTTTTTAATATTTATGAATTCTTTTTTTTTTTTTTTTTATTTATGAATTATTAAAGATATATACGTGATAGATAAACAATTTACTAATTAATTAAATAAATTTAATCAATTTCATTCAAATACTATATTAAGGTCTTCCCCTATAATACTTCAGGTGCTAATGAAACTATTTTAGTGAAATTTAACTGTCTTAATTCCCGGGCGATCGCGCCGAAAATTCGGGTTCCTTTTGGATTTCCTTCTTGATCAATAACAACCGCAGCGTTGTCATCATATCGTATTATCATACCGTTGTCGCGTTTGAGTTCTTTACAAGTACGTACAATGACAGCTCGGACCACTTCTGATCTTTCTAGAGGTGTATTTGGTACTGCTTCCTTGATTACAGCAACAATAATGTCACCAATATGAGCATATCGTCGATTACTAGCTCCTATGATTCGAATACACATCAATTCTCGGGCCCCGCTGTTATCCGCTACATTCAAATAGGTTTGAGGTTGAATCATATCATTTTTTTATCGGTTTTTTCTTTTTCAATGCAAAGGTATAAATAAAAAAAAGAAATATTATTTGTTCAAAACAAAAAAAGAAACCTGCAATTGTTTTTTTTTTCATCCCCAAAACCCCTTTCGTTTGTTTCTACATTCCTATCCAGAAAGAATGAATTGAGTTCGTATAGGCATTTTAGATGCCGCTATTGAAATAGCCCTTCTAGCTATATTTTCTGCTACTCCGCTCATTTCATAAAGTATTCTACCGGGTTTAACGACAGCTACCCAATATTCGGGAGATCCTTTCCCCGAACCCATACGTGTTTCTGTAGGTCTTACTGTAACAGGTTTGTCTGGAAATATGCGTACCCATATTTTTCCACCGCGGCGTGCATTTCGTGTCATTGCTCGCCGCCCTGCTTCTATTTGTCTAGATGTGATCCAAGCGGGTTCAAGCGCTTGAAGAGCATATCTACCGAAGCAAATACGATTACCTCGATAAGATATTCCTTTCATTCTTCCTCTGTGTTGTTTACGGAATCTGGTTCTTTTGGGGTTATAGTTGATGGTTGTTTAGCAATTCCATCCATCTCTACTACAGAACCGGACACGAGAGTTTCTTCTCATCCAGCTCCTCGCGAATTAAACAATTTTAAAAAAATTAAACAAAAAAAAATACACGGTTAATAATATATGGAATCGTGGGATTCTTTGAAATTTGATCTAATCGATTATAAATTATAAATTTTTTGTGTTTTAATATATAATTTAACACGTATTCTATTTATAGATAATGTCGTTTTGGTAGAACGCTATAATGAATCTTTATTTTGTTTTTCCTTTTATTTCGAATCGACTAAAATTTAGAAATAAAAAAAAATTCGCGGGCGAATATTTACTCTTTCAACATTCAGTTGTAAGATTAGTCTATGACATGACCTCTCAGAATAAATGAATAGGTTTCTGGTTCGTTCCGCCATCCTACTCAATGAATCATTAGGATTCGTTTTCAATAGAATCTTATGCATTCACAGGTTCTGTCGTTCCCACCACTTCTCGATTAATGATTAGGTCTGAATTTTACAACGGAGCCTCCAATTAAATTTATTCTTGAGTCAACCTTCTCAGTCTTTATTGGCTCGGGGCTCTTGATTTTTTGTTCTATGCACGGATTTGTCTAATTATGGATCAATCAGTATTGATGCTTTATTACATTCCCTTTATATGAGATGACTCATAGACCTTACATATTGGAATTATATATCATTAATATTCTTTTTCTATCTTTCTCTCACCCTTCCATTTATCTGTATACTTTATATTGCTTTACAACCCATAATCAGATTTTTTTTTTTTTTTATGTAAAAAAGATTTCAGTTGCTACAATGATATGACTTATATATCATATCTTGACTGGTTCTTTCTATCCAGATAACACGAAGTGATGAGTTGGTTATTAGTTCTATAGTTATCAGTTTGTACTATGGGCTGTCCATTTTTTGGAATCCCAACCCTAAAAAAACCAACGAGTCACACACTAAGCATAGCAATTATATCAAATGATTAATCGAATTTTTATTCAACCTTATAGAATTGTTCTTTTTTTTTTTTTTTCTTATTTACCAGAAAAAGAATGAAAGAGTTTGCCATTTTTTGTTTTATCACCAGATATAACTAAATATAAGTCAAGTAAGTTCTTATTATTCCTCGTCTACAAATATCCAAATTTTGATGCCTAATACCCCATAGATAGTTCGAACTGCATAGGAACAATAATCAATTTTAGCTCGAATGGTTTGTAGAGGAACTCTACCTTCTCGGATCCATTCAACACGTGCAATTTCTTTTCCGTCGATACGCCCTGCAATTTGTACTTGAATCCCTTTTGTACCTGCCTGTTCAGTTAATTCAATAGCTTTTTTCATTGCTTTGCGAAATGAAACTCTATTCTTTAATTGTCCGGCTATAAATTCTGCAAGAATATTGGGGTGCCCGTAAGGATTTGCAATTCTTGTAATAGCAATGTTGAGTTTTCGGTTTACACAATTGAGTTCTTTTTGTACATGCGTCTGTAATTCTTCGATTCTTCGAGTCCTGTCTTCTATTAATAACTTGGGGAATCCCATATAGATTATGACCTGAATCAAATCGATTCTTTTTTGAATCTCTATACGTGCAATTCCCTCTACATTAGAGGATATTTTCATATTATTTTGCACATAATTTTTGATACAATCTCGTATTTTTTGATCTTCTTGTAGATCCTTTGAATAATTTTTTGGTTGTGCAAACCAAAGAGAATGATGACCTTGGGTTGCACCAAGTCTGAAACCAAGTGGATTTATTTTTTGTCCCATAATCCCCCACTACTATATATATCGTGAAACGTGACATCCGTTTGTATTTTTTTTTTATTCATTCGATTTTTTTTTAAGCATAACATAATATAGCGTATTTGTATTTTTTATAATATAAAATATTCTTCCTTTAAGTATTCCTCAGCTCTAATTTATAGAATTTCCTTTTATCTATTTCTTCCTCTTCATCTAAAGATATATCTTTCAATACAATAGTTATATGACAAGTGGATCTTTTTATAGGATAACCCCGTCCTCGAGCC